GCTAACGTAGCTTAACTAAAGCATAACACTGAAGATGTTAAGATAGTCCCTAGAAAGGCCTCGTAAGCACAAAGGCTTGGTCCTGACTTTACTATCAATTTTGACCAAACTTACACATGCAAGCCTCCACATTCCCGTGAGAATGCCCTACAGTTTCCCGCACGGAAACAAGGAGCCGGTATCAGGCTCGGAACCCCCTGCCCACGACACCTTGCTTAGCCACACCCCCAAGGGAACTCAGCAGTGATAGACATTAAGCCATAAGTGAAAACTTGACTTAGTTAAGGTCAAGAGGGCCGGTAAAACTCGTGCCAGCCACCGCGGTTATACGAGAGGCCCAAGTTGATAGTTCTCGGCGTAAAGGGTGGTTAAGATTGTCCCTCAAACTAAAGCCGAACGCTCTCAGAACTGTTATACGCTCCCGAGAGTAAGAAGCCCCGCTACGAAAGTGGCTTTACTCTTTCTGACCCCACGAAAGCTGTGAAACAAACTGGGATTAGATACCCCACTATGCCCAGCCCTAAACTTTGATAGTACTTTACCCCACTATCCGCCAGGGAACTACGAGCACTAGCTTAAAACCCAAAGGACTTGGCGGTGCTTTAGACCCACCTAGAGGAGCCTGTTCTAGAACCGATAACCCCCGTTAAACCTCACCCTCCCTTGCTTTTCCCGCCTATATACCGCCGCCGTCAGCTTACCCTATGAAGGATCTACAGTAAGCACAACTAGTACAGCCCAAAACGTCAGGTCGAGGTGTAGCACATGAGAGGGGAAGAAATGGGCTACATTTCCTTCCCCAAGGAAATCACGGACAATGTGATGAAACACACATTAGAAGGAGGATTTAGCAGTAAGCAGGAAGTAGAGTGTCCCGCTGAAACTGGCCCTGAAGCGCGCACACACCGCCCGTCACTCTCCCCAAGCCAAGCACACACAATAAATAATAACACAACCAGGCAAAGGGGAGGCAAGTCGTAACATGGTAAGTGTACCGGAAGGTGCACTTGGAAAAACCAGAGCGTAGCTAAGATAGAAAAGCATCTCCCTTACACTGAGAAGCCATCCGTGCAAATCGGATCGCCCTGATATGCTCAACAGCTAGCCAGTCTTAACAATCTCAATACATCCCTATATATACCCCCTAAAACCCCCAACACTCCGAAACAAACCATTTTTCCTCCCCAGTACGGGCGACAGAAACGGAACATTCCTGAGCAATAGAAAAAGTACCGCAAGGGAAAGCTGAAAGAGTAGTGAAACAACTCAGTAAAGCCAAAAAAAGCAGAGATTAGCTCTCGTACCTTTTGCATCATGATTTAGCTAGAACTCCCTTAAGCAAAAAGAATTTTAGTTTAAACCCCCGAAACTAGGTGAGCTACTCCAAGACAGTCTAAAGTAGGACACCCCCGTCTCTGTGGCAAAAGAGTGGGAAGAGCTTCGAGTAGAGGTGACAGACCTACCGAACCTAGTTATAGCTGGTTGCCTAAGAATTGAATAGAAGTTCAGCCTTTCTTCTTCTTTCCCCACACAAACCAAATCTCACCACAGACCACAAAGAAGTTTTAAGAGTTAGTTAAAGGGGGTACAGCCCCTTTAAAACAAGACACAACTTTCCAAGGCGGGAAAAGATCATAGGCCCCAAAGGCAATATGTTTTAGTGGGCCTAAAAGCAGCCATCTCAGCAGAAAGCGTTAAAGCTCAAACATTCCATTAACCTCAAATTCCGACAACCCCATCTTACCCCCCTAACACTATTAGGCCTTTCCATGCATTCATGGAAGTGATAATGCTAAAATGAGTAATAAGAGACCCCAGACTCTCTCCACGCACACCTGTACATCGGAACGGACCCCCCACCGAAAATTAATCGGCCCCAAACAAAGAGGGAACTGGGCTCAAAAACAGACAACCAGAAAACTACCCAACTTCTAGCCGTTGACCCCACACTGGTGTGCCCCCCCGGAAAGACTTAAAGAAAAGGAAGGAACTCGGCAAACCCAAGCCTCGCCTGTTTACCAAAAACATCGCCTCTTGCTTACTAAAAATAAGAGGTCCCGCCTGCCCTGTGACCATGAGTTTAACGGCCGCGGTATTTTGACCGTGCAAAGGTAGCGCAATCACTTGTCTTTTAAATGAAGACCCGTATGAATGGCATAACGAGGGCTTAACTGTCTCCCTTTTCCAGTCAATGAAATTGATCTCCCCGTGCAGAAGCGGGGATCCCCACATAAGACGAGAAGACCCTATGGAGCTTTAGACAAAAGACAGCCCATGTCAAACACCCCTAAACAAAGGACAAAACTAATTGGCCCCTGTCCTAATGTCTTTGGTTGGGGCGACCGCGGGGAAACAAAAAACCCCCATGTGGACTGAAGGCACCCTTCTTCACAACCAAGAGCCACAGCTCTAAGTAACAGAACATCTGACCAACAAGATCCGGAATAATAACCGATCAACGGACCGAGTTACCCTAGGGATAACAGCGCAATCTCCTTCTAGAGCCCATATCGACAAGGAGGTTTACGACCTCGATGTTGGATCAGGACATCCTAATGGTGCAGCCGCTATTAAGGGTTCGTTTGTTCAACGATTAAAGTCCTACGTGATCTGAGTTCAGACCGGAGTAATCCAGGTCAGTTTCTATCTATGATATGATCTTTTCTAGTACGAAAGGACCGAAAAGAAGAGGTCCATGCCTCAAGCAAACCTCTCCCCCACCTAATGAAACCAACTAAAATAAACAACGGGGCATGCTCCCTAACTCAAGAGAATAGTATGTTAAGGTGGCAGAGCCCGGCATTGCAAAAGATCTAAGCCCTTTCCACGAAGGTTCAAATCCTTCCCTTAACAATGCTCACAATACTCGTTACCTCCATTCTCAACCCTCTAATCCTCATCATTTTTGTTCTACTAGCCGTAGCCCTTCTAACCCTCGTTGAACGAAAAGTTCTTGGCTACATACAACTCCGAAAAGGCCCCAACATTGTTGGCCCCTACGGACTACTACAACCCGTTGCAGACGGACTAAAACTATTCATTAAAGAACCCGTGCGCCCCTCAACCTCCTCCCCTATTCTATTCCTCCTCACCCCAATACTAGCCCTTACCCTAGCCCTAACCTTATGAACCCCAATACCCCTCCCTTTCCCCATAGCCGACCTCAACCTCGGCATTCTATTTATTCTTGCTCTTTCCAGCCTCGCCGTTTACTCCATCCTAGGATCCGGATGAGCATCCAATTCAAAATACGCCCTTATTGGGGCCCTTCGGGCCGTGGCCCAAACCATCTCATACGAAGTTAGCCTCGGCCTTATTCTTTTAAACACCATCATTTTTACAGGAGGTTTTACCCTCCAAACATTCAGCATCGCCCAAGAAAGTACATGACTTATCCTACCCGCTTGACCACTAGCCGCAATATGATACATCTCCACACTAGCAGAAACCAATCGTGCACCCTTCGATCTCACAGAAGGAGAATCCGAACTAGTCTCTGGCTTCAACGTAGAATATGCAGGAGGACCATTCGCCCTGTTCTTTCTTGCCGAGTATGCCAACATTCTCCTTATAAACACCCTTTCCGCTGTTCTTTTCATAGGAACTTCCATCTCCCACCACTCCCCAGAACTCGTCACAACAAATTTAATAATTAAAACCGTCCTACTTTCCGTGCTCTTCCTCTGAGTACGAGCCTCCTACCCCCGTTTCCGATACGATCAGCTTATACACCTAATTTGAAAAAACTTTCTTCCCCTGACCCTTGCCCTAGTAATTTGACATCTAGCGCTTCCCATCGCACTCACCGGCCTCCCCCCACAACTCTAACAAGGATTTGTGCCTGAAACAAAGGGCCACTTTGATAGAGTGAATCATGAGGGTTAAAGTCCCTCCAACTCCTTAGAAAGAAGGGATTTGAACCCTACCCGAAGAGATCAAAACTCTTAGTGCTTCCACTACACCACTTCCTAGTAAAGTCAGCTAATTAAGCTTTTGGGCCCATACCCCAAACATGTTGGTTAAACCCCCTCCTTTACTAATGAACCCCTACATCTTAGCCACCCTCCTCTTTGGTCTCGGACTAGGCACCACAATCACATTCGCAAGTTCTCACTGACTCCTTGCCTGAATAGGCCTTGAAATAAACACCTTAGCTATCATTCCCCTAATAGCACAACACCACCATCCCCGAGCAGTTGAAGCTACAACCAAATACTTTTTGACACAGGCAGCAGCTGCCGCCACACTATTATTTGCAAGCACAACCAACGCCTGACTCTCAGGTCAATGAGAAATTCAACAAATTTCCCACCCCCTCCCCATCACCATTATTACCCTCGCTCTCGCCCTCAAAATTGGTCTCGCCCCCCTTCACGCCTGACTACCAGAAGTCCTCCAAGGACTTGATCTTACAACAGGATTAATTCTCTCCACGTGACAAAAACTTGCCCCCTTTGCCCTCCTACTCCAACTTCATCCCTCAAACACCACCCTTCTTATTTTCCTGGGCCTCCTATCTACACTCGTTGGAGGCTGAGGGGGACTAAATCAAACACAACTACGAAAAATCCTTGCATACTCATCAATTGCCCATCTCGGCTGAATAATTCTAGTATTGCAATTTCTGCCCTCCCTTACGCTTCTAACCCTCCTCACATACTTCTTCATAACATTCTCAGTCTTTTTGATTTTTAAACTTAACAAAGCAACAAACATCAACACCCTGGCCACCTCTTGAACAAAAGCACCTACATTAACCGCCCTGGCACCCCTCGTACTCCTCTCTTTAGGGGGCCTTCCCCCTCTTACGGGCTTCATACCAAAATGACTAATTCTACAAGAACTTACCAAACAAAGCCTGGGCACCACCGCCACCCTAGCAGCCCTTGCCGCCCTTTTAAGTCTTTATTTTTACCTCCGTCTCTCCTACGCTCTCGCCCTGACTATTGCCCCAAACATCCTAACCGCCACAACTCCCTGACGACTAACTTCCACTCAATCAACCCTCCCCCTAGCCATTTCCACAACCATAACCCTCTTACTTCTCCCCCTCATACCCGCAATACTGGCTCTCTTAACTTCCTAAGGGACTTAGGATAGTATTTAAACCAAGGGCCTTCAAAGCCCTAAACGGGAGTGAAAACCTCCCAGTCCCTGCTAAGACTTGCGGGACACTAACCCACATCTTCTGTATGCAACACAGACACTTTAATTAAGCTAAAGCCTTCCTAGACAGACAGGCCTCGATCCTGCAAACTCTTAGTTAACAGCTAAGCGCTCAAACCAGCGAGCATCTATCTACCTTTCCCCCGCCTAGCCGCCCAAAATAGGCGGGGGAAAGCCCCGGCAGACGATTAGCCTGCTACTTCAGATTTGCAATCTGATATGTCTAACACCTCAGAGCTTGGTAAGAAGAGGACTCAAACCTCTGTATATGGAGCTACAACCCACCGCTTAAACCTCAGCCATCCTACCTGTGGCAATCGCACGTTGATTTTTCTCGACCAATCACAAAGATATCGGCACCCTTTATTTAGTATTTGGTGCTTGAGCTGGAATAGTAGGCACTGCTTTAAGCCTACTTATCCGAGCAGAACTAAGCCAACCAGGCTCTCTCCTTGGAGACGACCAGATTTACAATGTTATCGTAACTGCGCACGCCTTCGTTATAATTTTCTTCATGGTTATGCCAATCATAATTGGCGGCTTCGGAAACTGACTAGTTCCCTTAATAATTGGTGCCCCCGATATAGCCTTCCCCCGAATAAACAACATGAGCTTCTGACTCCTTCCTCCCTCATTCTTGCTCCTTTTAGCATCCTCTGGTGTAGAGGCAGGGGCAGGAACAGGGTGAACCGTATACCCTCCTCTAGCAGGCAACCTTGCCCATGCAGGGGCCTCTGTTGATTTAACCATCTTTTCCCTACATCTAGCAGGTGTTTCATCTATTCTTGGGGCAATCAACTTTATCACCACAATCATTAATATGAAACCTCCCGCTATTTCACAATATCAAACCCCCTTATTTGTCTGAGCTGTTCTTATTACGGCCGTCCTTCTTCTTCTCTCTCTCCCCGTACTAGCAGCCGGCATCACAATGCTTCTAACAGATCGAAATTTAAATACGACCTTTTTCGATCCCGCAGGGGGAGGAGACCCCATCTTATACCAGCACCTCTTCTGATTCTTCGGCCACCCCGAAGTCTACATTTTAATTCTCCCCGGGTTCGGAATGATTTCGCACATTGTTGCCTATTACGCCGGCAAAAAAGAACCATTTGGATACATAGGCATAGTTTGGGCAATAATGGCCATCGGACTCTTAGGCTTTATCGTTTGAGCCCATCACATGTTTACCGTTGGAATAGACGTAGACACCCGAGCTTACTTTACATCCGCCACAATAATTATTGCAATTCCCACAGGTGTAAAAGTTTTTAGCTGACTGGCCACCCTCCACGGCGGGGCCATCAAATGAGAAACCCCCCTACTATGGGCCCTAGGCTTTATTTTCCTATTTACCGTCGGGGGTCTAACCGGGATCGTCCTAGCCAACTCATCCCTGGATATTGTACTTCACGACACATACTACGTCGTAGCCCACTTCCACTATGTTCTCTCCATAGGAGCTGTATTTGCAATTGTAGGCGCCTTCGTACATTGATTCCCCTTATTCTCGGGCTACACCCTCCACAATACCTGAACAAAAATTCACTTCGGGGTTATATTCATTGGTGTGAACTTAACCTTTTTCCCTCAACATTTCCTTGGACTAGCCGGTATGCCCCGTCGATACTCAGACTACCCCGACGCCTATACCCTTTGAAACACAATCTCTTCTATCGGATCCATAGTATCCCTAGTAGCAGTAATTATATTCCTGTTCATTATCTGAGAAGCTTTCGCCGCAAAACGAGAAGTCTTATCCGTTGAACTCACCACAACAAACGTCGAGTGACTTCATGGCTGCCCTCCCCCTTACCACACATTTGAAGAGCCAGCTTTTGTCCAAGTCCAACCCTCCACCCTTTAACTTTCCTCATCCCTAACGAGAAAGGAAGGAGTCGAACCTCCATAATTTGGTTTCAAGCCAATCACATAGCCGCTCTGTCACTTTCTTCATAAGACACTAGTAAAACTCCTATTACATTACCTTGTCAAGGTAAAATTGTGGGTTAGATCCCCGCGTGTCTTAAAACAATGGCACATCCCTCTCAACTAGGTTTCCAAGATGCAGCTTCACCTGTAATAGAAGAACTCCTTCATTTTCACGACCACGCACTAATAATCGTCTTCTTAATTAGCACACTTGTACTTTACATTATTGTGGCAATAGTGACTACTAAACTGACTAACAAGTTCATCCTTGATTCTCAAGAAATTGAAATCATTTGAACCCTTCTCCCCGCAATTATCCTTATTCTCATTGCCCTTCCTTCCCTACGCATTCTTTACCTAATAGACGAAATTAATGACCCCCATCTTACAATCAAAGCCATAGGACACCAATGATACTGAAGTTACGAATATACAGACTATGAAGACCTGGGTTTTGACTCCTACATAATTCCCACACAAGACCTCACTCCTGGTCAATTTCGCCTCCTAGAAACAGACCATCGCATAGTCATCCCTGTTGAATCCCCCGTCCGAGTATTAGTCTCAGCCGAAGACGTACTACACTCATGAGCTGTCCCAAGCCTCGGAATCAAAATAGACGCAGTTCCCGGGCGACTTAACCAAGCAGCCTTCATTGTCTCCCGACCAGGACTATTCTATGGTCAATGCTCCGAAATTTGTGGCGCAAACCACAGCTTTATACCTATCGTAGTCGAAGCAGTTCCTCTAAAACATTTTGAAAACTGATCCTCCCTAATACTTGAAGATGCTTCGCTAAGAAGCTAAACAGGGTAATAGCGTTAGCCTTTTAAGCTAAAGACTGGTGGTCCCCACCCACCCCTAGCGACATGCCACAACTCAACCCAGCACCTTGATTTGCTATTCTAGTTTTTGCATGATTAATCTTTCTGACAATCATTCCCCCAAAAATTCTTGGACACTCCTTTCCAAACGAGCCCACCCCTCAAAGCACTCAAAAACCACAAACAGAATCTTGAACCTGACCATGACACTAAGCTTTTTTGACCAATTCATGAGCCCCACACTCTTAGGCATTCCCCTAATTGCCCTTGCCATCAGTCTCCCCTGAGTGCTCTACCCCAAACCATCCAATCGATGGCTTAACAACCGCCTTCTCACCCTTCAAGGATGATTTATCAACCGCTTCACACAACAAATCTTTCAACCCCTTAGCCTCGGAGGCCACAAATGGGCCGTACTACTCACATCTCTAATACTCTTCCTAATTACACTTAATATATTAGGCCTTCTCCCATATACTTTCACTCCAACAACCCAACTTTCACTAAACATGGCATTCGCCGTTCCTTTATGACTAGCAACCGTAATTATCGGAATACGCAATCAGCCCACACACGCCCTAGCCCACCTCCTTCCTGAAGGCACCCCAGCTTTGCTTATTCCCATCCTAATTATCATCGAAACAATTAGCCTGTTCATCCGCCCTCTCGCGCTAGGGGTTCGACTCACCGCAAACCTCACAGCCGGGCACTTACTCATCCAACTAATCGCCACCGCTGCATTCGTCCTTCTCCCCCTAATACCCACCATTGCAATCCTAACTACCATTCTCCTTTTCTTATTAACTCTCTTAGAAGTCGCAGTAGCTATAATCCAAGCATACGTATTCGTCCTTCTCCTAAGCCTCTACCTACAAGAAAACGTCTAATGGCCCATCAAGCACACGCATATCACATAGTAGACCCCAGCCCCTGACCTCTAACAGGCGCAGTCGCCGCCCTTTTAATAACATCCGGCCTTGCAATCTGAATGCACTCCCACACCATAACCCTTCTCACCCTCGGACTAGTCCTTCTTCTTCTGACAATATACCAATGATGACGAGACATCATTCGAGAAGGCACCTTCCAAGGACATCACACCCCTCCCGTTCAAAAAGGCCTCCGATACGGAATAATTCTATTTATTACCTCAGAAGTATTCTTTTTCTTAGGCTTCTTTTGAGCCTTTTATCACTCAAGCCTCGCCCCTACCCCTGAACTAGGAGGCTACTGACCCCCAACAGGAATTACCACATTAGACCCCTTCGAAGTCCCCCTTCTCAACACAGCAGTCCTATTAGCTTCCGGCGTCACCGTCACCTGAGCTCACCACAGCATTATAGAAGGCCTTCGAAAACAAGCAATTCAATCCCTAACTCTTACAATCCTCCTAGGCTTCTACTTTACCCTCCTACAAGCCATAGAATACTATGAAGCCCCTTTCACAATCGCAGACGGAGTTTATGGCTCTACCTTCTTTGTAGCCACAGGCTTTCACGGACTACATGTAATTATTGGCTCTACTTTCTTAGCTGTCTGCCTACTCCGACAAATCAAATATCACTTTACATCTGAACACCACTTTGGATTCGAAGCAGCTGCCTGATACTGACATTTTGTAGACGTTGTCTGACTGTTCCTTTACATCTCTATCTACTGATGAGGCTCATATCTTTCTAGTATCAAATTAATACATCTGACTTCCAATCAGATAGTCTTGGTTAAAACCCAAGGAAAGATAATGAACTTAATCACAACAATAATTTCAATCTCCATCATCCTTACCACCATCCTAGCCTTTGTTTCTTTCTGACTTCCACAAATAACACCCGACCACGAAAAACTTTCCCCCTATGAATGTGGTTTCGATCCCCTAGGATCTGCCCGACTCCCTTTTTCTATACGATTTTTCCTAGTCGCTATTCTATTTCTTCTATTCGACCTCGAAATTGCCCTTTTATTGCCCCTTCCATGAGGAGACCAACTCTCCACCCCCCTCTTAACCTTCATCTGAGCAACCACTGTACTAATCCTCCTAACCTTAGGACTTATCTACGAATGACTGCAAGGCGGCCTAGAATGGGCTGAATAGGCAGCTAGTTTAAGAAAAACCCTTGATTTCGGCTCAAGAACTTGTGGTTAAAGTCCACAGCCACCTAATGATCCCCACCCACTTTGCCTTCTCTGCAACTTTCCTTCTTGGGCTAGCAGGCTTAGCATTCCATCGAACCCACCTTCTATCCGCCCTTCTCTGTTTAGAAGGTATAATACTTTCTCTGTTTATTGCTCTTTCCCTATGAACCCTACACCTAGACTCCACAAGTTTTTCCGCATCCCCCATACTCTTACTGGCCTTCTCAGCTTGCGAAGCAAGCACCGGGCTTGCTCTACTTGTCGCAACCGCCCGCACCCACGGTACTGACCGCTTACAAAGCCTAAACCTCCTACAATGCTAACAATTCTCCTTCCCACAATCATGCTTATTCCCACCATCTGACTCACTCCTCCCAAACAATTATGATCCACCACTCTTGCCTACAGCCTAATCATCGCCACAGTCAGCCTTACCTGATTGAAATCCCCGGCAGAAACAGGATGAACAACCCTTAACCTCTACATAGCCACAGACCCCCTCTCAACCCCCCTACTAGTACTGACCTGCTGACTCCTTCCCCTAATAATTCTCGCAAGCCAGAACCATACGGCCCCAGAACCCCTTAATCGCCAACGAATATATATCTCACTACTCACCTCCCTCCAAATTTTTCTCATTTTAGCCTTTAGTGCAACCGAAATAATCATATTCTACGTCATATTCGAAGCCACCCTCATCCCCACCCTCATCATTATCACCCGATGAGGCAACCAAACAGAACGACTCAACGCAGGCACCTACTTCTTATTCTACACCCTCGCCGGCTCCCTCCCTCTTTTAGTTGCCCTCCTCCTACTCCAAAACAGCACCGGCACCCTCTCCCTTCTCACTCTCCAATACACCCCCATTATTCCCCTCTCATCTTTAGCGGACAAACTATGATGAGCAGGCTGTCTACTGGCCTTCCTAGTCAAAATACCACTTTACGGCGCACATCTCTGACTACCAAAAGCACACGTTGAAGCCCCAATTGCAGGTTCAATAGTTCTAGCTGCCGTTCTCCTCAAACTAGGAGGCTACGGCATGATACGAATAATAACCATGCTAGACCCCCTAACCAAAGAACTAAGCTATCCCTTCATTATCCTAGCTTTATGAGGCATCATCATAACAGGCTCAATCTGCCTTCGTCAAACAGACCTAAAATCCCTAATTGCCTACTCATCAGTAAGTCACATAGGTCTCGTTGCAGCAGGTATCCTAATTCAGACCTCCTGAGGCTTCTCCGGTGCCCTCATTCTTATAATTGCTCACGGCCTCACCTCCTCAGCCCTCTTCTGCCTCGCAAATACAAACTACGAACGAACCCACAGCCGAACAATAATCCTAGCACGAGGACTTCAAATAGCCCTCCCCCTAATAACAACCTGATGGTTCATTTCCAGCCTCGCCAACCTAGCTCTCCCTCCTCTTCCTAATCTAATAGGCGAATTAATGATCATCACCGCCCTACTTAACTGATCCTGATGAACTATTTTCCTCACGGGAGCTGGCACTCTAATTACAGCCAGCTACTCCCTTTATATGTTCCTCATAACCCAACGAGGCCCTCTACCAACACACATCACCTCCTTAGCCCCCACCCACTCCCGAGAACATCTTCTAATCGCCCTCCACCTTTTCCCCCTCCTTCTCCTAATCACAAAACCAGAATTAATTTGAGGCTGAATGGCCTGTAGACATAGTTTAATAAAAACATTAGATTGTGATTCTAAAAACAGAGGTTAAACCCCCCTTGTCCACCGAGAGAGGCTCGCAGCAACAAAGACTGCTAATCTTTGCCACCCCAGTTAGACCCCGGGGCTCACTCGAACGCTCCTAAAGGATAACAGCTCATCCGCTGGTCTTAGGAACCAGAAACTCTTGGTGCAAATCCAAGTAGCAGCTATGCACCACACCTCTATTATCATAGCATCCAGCTTAATCCTCATTTTTCTCCTTCTTACCTACCCAGTAATCACAACCTTCTCTCCTAACCCTCACACCCCCAACTGAGCTCTTACCAAAGTAAAAACAGCAGTAAAATTAGCCTTCTTTACAAGCCTTCTCCCCCTCTTCCTATTTCTCAACGAAGGGGCAGAAACAATTATTACCAACTGAAACTGAACAAACACCCTTACCTTTGACACCAATATTAGTTTAAAATTCGACCTTTATTCAATCATTTTCACCCCGGTCGCCTTATATGTGACCTGATCCATTCTCGAATTCGCCTCCTGATACATACACGCAGACCCAAACATAAACCGCTTTTTCAAGTACCTCCTAATCTTCCTCATCGCTATAATCATTCTAGTCACAGCTAACAATATATTTCAACTCTTCATCGGCTGAGAAGGTGTTGGCATCATGTCCTTCCTTCTCATTGGCTGATGGTACGGTCGAGCAGACGCAAACACCGCCGCCCTCCAAGCAGTTGTCTACAATCGAGTCGGAGACATTGGTCTCATCTTCTCTATAGCCTGACTCGCAACAAACCTAAACTCATGAGAACTACAACAAGTATTTTCTACATCCACAGATCTTGATATAACACTTCCCCTCCTTGGCCTAATCATTGCAGCAGCCGGAAAATCCGCCCAATTCGGCCTTCATCCCTGACTCCCCTCCGCCATGGAGGGCCCCACACCGGTCTCTGCCCTACTGCATTCAAGCACAATAGTCGTAGCCGGTATCTTCCTGCTAATTCGCACAAGCCCTCTAATAGAAAACAACCAAACAGCCCTAACAACCTGCTTATGTCTAGGAGCCCTGACTACGCTATTCACCGCAACCTGCGCTCTGACCCAAAATGACATCAAAAAAATCGTTGCCTTTTCAACATCAAGCCAACTAGGCCTCATAATAGTCACCATCGGCCTAAATCAACCACAACTTGCCTTCCTTCACATCTGCACCCACGCTTTCTTCAAAGCGATACTATTCCTATGCTCCGGATCCATCATCCACAGTCTCAACGACGAACAAGACATTCGTAAAATAGGAGGCATACACCATCTCACCCCCTTCACCTCCTCCTGCTTGACCATCGGAAGTCTTGCCCTAACAGGCACCCCCTTCCTAGCAGGCTTTTTCTCCAAAGATGCCATCATCGAGGCACTAAACACATCCCACCTTAACGCCTGAGCCCTAACTCTTACCCTTCTGGCTACTTCCTTCACAGCCATTTACAGCCTTCGTGTTATCTTCTTCGTATCAATAGGCCATCCCCGATTTTCCCCCCTCTCCCCCGTCAACGAAAACAACCCATCAGTAATTAACCCCATCAAACGACTAGCCTGAGGAAGCATCATTGCTGGCCTTCTTATCACTTCAAACATCACTCCTCTCAAAACCCCCGTAATATCTATACCCCCTCTACTAAAACTAGCCGCCCTACTAGTCACAATCTCAGGTATCCTAATTGCCTTCGAACTGGCAACTCTAACCAACAAACAATTCAAACCCACCCCCCATCTATCTCCTCACCATTTCTCAAACATGCTCGGCTACTTCCCAGCCATCATCCACCGTCTAACACCAAAATTAAATCTCGCCCTAGGCCAAGCAATCGCCAGCCAAACTATCGATCAAACTTGACTAGAAAAAATCGGCCCTAAAGCAACCACTTCTCTCAACTTTCCCTTAATTTCAGCTACAAACAATATCCAACAAGGCATAATCAAAACCTATCTCTCCCTATTCTTCTTCACCCTTATTCTAACTATACTTCTCCTTTTTTACTAAACTGCTCGCAACGCCCCCCGACTCAAACCCCGAGTCAACTCCAATACTACAAATAAAGTTAACAACAATACCCACGCCGCCAATACCAACACACCCCCACCCAACGAGTACATTAAAGCAACCCCTCCCACATCACCACGAAAAACACTAAACTCAACAAACTCATCAACCACAACCCAAGACTCTCCGTATCATCCACCTCAACACAGACCAGACACCAGCCCCACTCCTACAACATATGCCAACATTACCCCTAAAACAGGTCAACTTCCCCATCCCTCCGGATAAGGCTCGGCAGCAAGAGCTGCCGAATACGCAAACACAACCAACATTCCCCCCAAATAAATCAAAAATAAAACCAAAGACAAAAAAGACCCCCCATGCCCTACCAACACACCACATCCCATGCCCGCCACCATCACCAACCCCAACGCCGCAAAATACGGAGATGGATTAGACGCCACCGCCGCCAAACCCAAAACTAAACCAAACAAAAATAAAAACATAATATAAACCATAGTTTCTGCCAGGGCTCTAACCAGGACTAATGGCTTGAAAAACCACCGTTGTTATTCAACTACAAAAACCTCAATGGCCAACCTTCGAAAATCCCACCCCCTTCTAAAAATCGCAAATGACGCACTAGTAGACCTTCCTGCTCCCGTAAACATTTCCGTCTGATGAAATTTTGGCTCTCTTCTCGGGCTATGCCTAGCCATCCAAATTTTAACCGGACTGTTCCTTGCAATACACTACACATCCGACATCGCCACAGCATTCTCCTCCGTCGCACATATTTGCCGAGATGTAAACTATGGCTGATTCATTCGAAACATACATGCCAATGGCGCATCCTTCTTCTTCATTTGCATCTACCTTCACATCGGGCGCGGTCTTTATTACGGCTCTTACCTCTACAAAGAGACATGAAACATCGGCGTCATCCTCCTCCTCCTTGTCATAATAACTGCTTTTGTAGGCTACGTCCTACCATGAGGACAAATATCCTTCTGAGGCGCAACCGTCATCACTAATCTCCTCTCAGCAATTCCCTACATCGGAAACTCCCTCGTTCAATGAATTTGAGGTGGCTTTTCAGTAGACAACGCCACCCTCACCCGGTTCTTTGCCTTCCATTTTCTTTTCCCATTCATCATTGCAGCCGCCACGATAGTCCATCTAATTTTCCTTCACGAAACCGGCTCAAACAACCCCACAGGGCTCAACTCCGACGCTGACAAAATCAGCTTTCATCCATACTTCTCATACAAAGACCTCCTCGGCTTTGCAGTTCTTCTAATCGCCCTTGTCTCCCTAGCACTTTTCTCCCCCAACTTATTGGGAGATCCCGACAACTTTACCCCAGCCAACCCCCTAGTAACACCCCCACACATTAAGCCAGAATGATACTTTCTCTTTGCCTACGCCATTCTCCGATCCATCCCTAACAAACTAGGAGGGGTTCTAGCACTATTAGCTTCAATTCTTATCCTCATAGTTGTTCCAATCCTTCACACATCAAAACAACGAAGCCTAACCTTCCGTCCCATTACACAATTTCTCTTTTGACTACTTGTAGCTGACGTAATGATTCTCACATGAATCGGAGGAATGCCTGTCGAACATCCTTTCATCATCATCGGTCAAGTTGCATCCTTCCTCTACTTCTTCCTCTTCCTTATTCTAGTCCCAGTTACCGCCTGAGTAGAGAATAAAGCCCTCGAATGACGATGCATTAGTAGCTCAGTGTCAGAGCACCGGTCTTGTAAGCCGGCCGCCGAAGGTTAAATTCCTTCCTACTGCTTTCAAGAAAGAGGGATTTTAACCCCCGCCCCTAACTCCCAAAGCTAGGATCCTAAGTTAAACTATTTCTTGTCCGAGCTCTGCCAGAAATAGAAAAATATGACATATATGTATTTACACCATTAATTTATTGTAAACATATTAATGAAGATATAGTACATTAAATTAAGATAACCCCCGAAATAAACCTCAACATTCTTGTTTAGTCCATGCTAACTGTCGTGTACATATCCCATACATTTAACTAGTACAGAATACTGATTGGGTAATGAACGAAACTTAAGATCTCAACAGTCTAAATTCACTAGTCAAGATATACCAAGTAATCAACTATCCTGTAATCAAGGAAAATTTAATGTAGTAAGAGACCACCATCAGTTGATTACTTAATGTTAATCATGCATGATGGTCAGGTACAATGATTGCAAACTTGCCCACGGTGAATTATTCCTGGCATAAGTTAATGGTGTTAATACATACTCCTCGTTACCCACCATGCCGGGCGTTATTTCCAGAGGGTCACTGGTTCTCTTTTTTGTCCTCCTTTCATTTGGCATTTCACAGTGTACACAGGTCCTAGTTGACAAGGGTGAGCATTTTTCTTGCATAACAGTAAATAATGTGAAGTGATTCAAAGTCATTACTAGATGATTTGCATAACTGATATCAAGAGCATAATACTGCTTAAGATTTTCCTAATTTCCCGTCAAAGTGCCCTAGTTTGTGCGCGTAAACCCCCCCTACCCCCCCAAACTCCTAAGATCGCTGTCATTCCTGTAAACCCCCAAAACAGGGCTAAATCTCAAAAGTTCATTTCTGTATTAAAAGTGTGTTTATTTACATTATTACAATAATGCACAC